CCATTAGACAATGGACGCCGTTCATTCTTATTTTTTCGTATTTTGATTTTTCTTGAGTTGAAAACAAAAAAGTCGGATTATACGTGAAATCATTTTTGGAATTGTATATTCAATGATTCACTAACCGTAATGAAATCTCAAATCATAATAAAATATATTATCTATATTTTAGAATAGAATTCTAATAGAATATTTAGAAAAAAAGAAAAAGCGGGTAGCGGGAATCGAACCCGCATCGTTAGCTTGGAAGGCTAGGGGTTATAGTCGACGTCGATTCAGTGCTTTGAACGTCTCTAATTCAAAACCGAACATGAAACTTTGGTTTCATTCGGCTCCTTTATGGAAGGAGAGTAAATTCTTAGATCTAAGATGTGAACAAAATGAACAAAATTATACCCATAACACCTACGTCAGCTTTTTATTTGAATACAAAAAAATGAATTGCTTTCTAGATGATCCTTCTAGGAGAAGGTGATTTTGACAATCTTTCTAGTTACTTCGTTCTCTATTTCTATTTCAGAGGATCCTAAGGAAAAGGATTTTTTTCCACCGAGCTAAAACAATACGCCGATGTCTCTAGTAAACCAAAGTCATCGCTGAATAGCTATTTTGCTCCAATTTCTTTTTTTAGAAAGAAAAAATGGAGGATTTAGTTACGATTAGAAATCGATCTTTTATCTTTAGCCATGGATCTTTTACTCATACTTATTCAATTGTAAGTCTTGGTCCAATTCAAAAATTATGTTTCGCAATTTCATAATCCAACTTTTCAATTTAATTTATAAGTGATTCATGGATACAAATCACGAGAATCCGTATTTTTTTCTCGAATTTCTTATTGAGAGGTAAAGGATTAAACCCTTTTAAGAAATAAAGTTTTTGATCGGAATATGAATAAAACCGAAAGACCCTTTAACTATTAGGGGTTAATAGAACGAATCGCACTTTTACCACTAAACTATACCCGCTACAATATGATTATTGTATACAAATGGACCTTTTGTCTAGCAAGATAATTGAGCATGATCAAGATAGGATTATCAAAGAATTGTCAAAATGTAGAGTGCTGGACTTTTTCACGAGTAGATTCAAATTTAATGAGATTTGGAAAAGAGGCTCCATTTAATTATTTATTTAAATATTTATTGAAATTTAATTCAAAATTGAAATTAAAGTTAAATAAATAAAGTTTTCTCTTTTGCTGAAGAAGTTAGATACGGATCAAAAAAACACTAAAATCATAACGGAAAAAATGTATTGTGGAAGAATTGATAGTTTCTTTTTTAGTTCGGGTAAAATAGAATAAGTATAACAAGAAAAGAATGTAATATAGTATTTCTTCTTTATTGTCGTTGCTTGAATATTTTATATTCAATTGAATATAATTATAATATATATAATAAAAAGTCCTTTTTGCTTTCAAATCAGATAAATCATTATTTATCTCTAATTCTAATTTGTTGGAACAAAAAAAAAGAGCCCGGCTAGGTACTGACCAGGCCGGGCCGTGAGAATAAGAAGGGCCTTTCGAACAAAATCAACACAAAGAGGTCTTGGTTATTTTTTTTAGTTCGATTGTTGGCGCGGTCGAGTCCATCTTTTAGATATTAGATAAAGGAAATTCCTGATTCGTGGATCTCTCTATATAGAAATAATAGAATAGAGAAAGAAAAGAGATAAAAAAAAACTCTTTAGATTATGTGTAATGTAGTAATTCTCTTTTTCAATCGGGAGAGATGGCTGAGTGGACTAAAGCGTCGGATTGCTAATCCGTTGTACGAGTTATTCGTACCGAGGGTTCGAATCCCTCTCTTTCCGTTTCCGTTGATGACTTTATTTATTTATATAACTTTAATTTATTTATATTATTTTTGATTTCTTTTTTTTTTCAAATTTTGAAAATCTTAGTGAAACGTGTGAATAGATAAAATCCTAAGAAAATTTGAAAATTAACCAAGGAAACCTTTTGTATTTTATTCTTCACGTCCAGGATTACGCCCCGGATCATTAGATAGGAATCCAAAGATAAAGAGAGAAACAAAAAATATCACTACGGTATAAACGAAGAGTTTCAGAGTAAGCATTACACAATCTCCAAGATGATTTTTTAGAAAAAAAAAGAAAATAGATCTTCCATTTTTCTACCACATATCCTATTTTGATACCAAGAAATGAGGTTTTTTCTAGAAATGTATTGTCACAAATGCATTTGTTTTTCATTAAAAAATTGCGTTTATATCCAAATTTAGATATTGTGAGAGACCCTAATAGGGTTAGGGTCTTTGACTGGATGGCTGGAAGGCTCAAAAACGAGGAAATGGGGGTAAGCCTGATTTATGGCGACTATCCACGAATTTCAATGTATGAATCAGGGATTTATACTATAAAACTTATCTGATTTTATTTTATCAATTGTTAGAATTTTTTCTCGAGGAAATCATGCATTTTCTAGGATATTATTATTTAGGATCTTATCGAAAACTTACAGCAGCCTGCCAAACAAAAGCTAAGAGAAAAAAAAACAGAGGTATGACTGGCATAACATCTACGATTGGATTCAAAAAAGCATAGGCTTCAGGCAATTTGCCGAAGAAAAAACTACTCGAATAAAGGGGCAAATTAATACAAATACAGATCAAACTAACGATATTAAGCATAACAGACATTTTGTTCTTGGAGATAATTGCATTTTGGTTGCCTTTTTGATATAAGGAAAAAGAAAGTAAGGTAAGATAGACAAAAATCCTTCTTTTCTTTGAATCCATCCAACCAAAAATTCTCCAATTCTCAAAGGAGAATAGAAGAAATCATACTTTCATACAATATCTTAATTGAATTCTATGTAATGATCAATAAATTAAGTTGAATTCTGTATCTATATGTATCAAAATCCTAGTACCGGTCTATTCTATTATTCTATAGATATAGAAGATCTATATTCTATAGATAGATTCTATATCTAGATATATATTTAGATATTTATTTGGGCTGTAGTTGACAAACAACCAATAACAATATTATTGTTTCTTAGTGTCGATTAGCAATCGAAATGGGGCGTGGCCAAGTGGTAAGGCAACGGGTTTTGGTCCCGCTATTCGGAGGTTCGAATCCTTCCGTCCCAGCGCGGATCCACTTTTTATACTGCATTATTCCCATATAAACTATATCATAATATAAAAAAAAGTGGGGGGTGGATAGGCATAGGCTATATTAATTAGAAATTTAAGCATCTGTGTCTGCTTGAATTTCATTAACAAACGATCAAGTTCCATGTTCTATAGTATGGTATTTATACTATATCTATAACAAACAGTGACAATTGTTCAGTCTATCTGATAGATATGAGAAACCTTCCCTATTTTTTTTTCGATTTTGATTTTCGTAATCTTATTAAAAAAATCAAAATTCAAATCTTAACTTACATTATTTTTTCTACATCTCATTCTCATGAAAAAAAATGGATTTCTTTCTTTTTTTCTTTGATCTATTTCAAATTTTTATTTGAAATTAGTGATGAGTCAATTCAAAAAGAAAGACTGATCTTCCTATAAAGATCAAAGGCGATGCTTTTTGTCCAATTTTCTTCAAATCCAATCAAATTAAATAATGATGTTTAATTTAAATTAAATAGTGAATTTCACTTAGAAAAATTTTTAATGATTTGGAATCTTTGAAAAAGTAGAAAATCATTTAATTTATCCTATTAAGTCACTTGAAAATGTAGATTCAAAAACTTATTCATTTTTATTTATATTAATATATATCTATAATTATTATTAATATAAATTAATATTATTTTAATTTAATTATTTTATTTATATATTTCTATATATAGATTTCTTTTTTCTTTCTATTATCTATATATTCTATTAGTAATTAGTATGTTAAATATGTTCAAAATGTTGTCTTACTAAGATTTTTTCAGAAAAATCTTGTTTCATATATTCATATATAGAAGAAAAGGTATAGATTACGATGTCTATGGACAGCTGAACCGATGACTATTCATGATTCCATGATTGAATCAATTCCATACCGGTATACCGGTTCCAAATTAGAGGAATGTTATGGTAAAACTTCGTTTGAAACGATGTGGTAGAAAGCAACGTGCGACTTGAAGGATATGACCCATTGTGGATTTTTACATCCATCATTTTAAATTTGTCTAGGAATGAGGTGCTCTTGGCTCGACATTGTTTGTTCTGTTACACTTGAACCCTTCATTTTTTGTCGGGTTGTAATGTAAATAGTCCATGATGGAGCTCGAACAGAAAGTATTAATTCATTTCTCAGGGGCAAGGATCTAGGGTTAATGCCAATCAACTGGAACAACTTCGTAAATATATGGAAAATTGAAAGGATCCAATTCGAGCAAGTTTCCAATTCAAAAGCAAAACTTGTTGAAATTGATCCAAAATTTTCGATTCAACGTGTATCATGCTAGAATCAACCATCCATAGGATTCTTTGATAGAAAGAAATCAAAAAGGGTATGTTGCTACCACTTTGAAAGGATTAAGAAGCACCGAAGTAATGTCTAAACCCAATGATTAAAAATAAGAATAAAGGGTTTAAAAACAAGGAAACACCCTTTGTAATTGTTAATTCTCTCGATAGTCTCAATAACTGGATCCGACTAAAGAATCCAAATAGAATTTGAAATAGTTTAACCGGGATAAACGAAAGGGAGTAAAGACTACTCAATAAATGAAATTGACTAAAGATTTTCCTTTGAGCTATTTAAGAGTTATCCGATTTGAGTTATGAGTACGAACTGTTTCTTTTTCATTTTTCAAGAAGAAAAAGACTGAAATCATAGTCTAATTGATATTCATTTTATAGGTCCATTTGTCATTTAATTTATTATTTATTAGAATTAGATACATAGGCAAAACTTCGAATTAAATCATTTTTTCTCGAGCCGTACGAGGAGAAAACTTCCTATACGGTTCCAGGGGGGGTATTGTTCATCTATATCTATCCCAATGAGCCGTCTATCGA